GGAAAGTATAGTAGAAAAAAACTTATACTTATACAAAGCTATATACGAATCACCCACACCCTCTTCTTTTGTATTTCATTAATTGACTTTCCTTTAAATTAAGACGAAATTCTCGAAAAAGAAACCCCCGCTTTCTTTAAAATATCATAAACAGTTCCTGTAGGTTGAGCACCTTTTTCAAGAAAAAATAGAATAGCAGGAATATTTAAATACGTTTGATTATTTATCGGATCATAAAAACCCACTTTCCGAAGATCTCTTCCTTCTCTTCGGGATCGGACATCAATTGCAACGATTCGATAAACGGCTCATTGGGATAGACGTAGATAAACTAGAACCCCCCCTAGAAACGTATACGAAGCTTTCTCTTCGTACGGCTCGAGAAATTAGAAGATATGTCTATGTATACAATTCGAATGTCAAATAGATCTATAAAAGCATTAAATCAAATCAATTAGACTAAGATTATTTAATACTTTTTTATTCTTCTTTTTCTTTATCAAAAAAAAAATCATTTGTATTCTCAAAACTCAAGTTGAGTAACTCGGAAATATGAAATAGCTCAAAAGAAAACCCTTATGTATTTGATTTTTTGAGTGGTCTCTAACCCCTTTTTCTTTGTCTCATTTAGAATATATTTGGACTCCTTGTTCTTGATCTAGTTGTCGAGACAATTAAAAAAAAGATATTTCCTTGTTCCAAAATATTTTATCTTTGCCTTGAATCATTGGGTTTAGACATTACTTCGGTGATTTTTAATCGTTTCAAAATGGCAGCAACACGGCCCTTTTTCTGATTTATTTCTATCAAAGAATCATAAACGGTTGATTCCCGCAAGATACACTTTTGATCAAAAGAGTTTCACTAATTCCAACAAATTTTCCTTTTTTGGATTTGAAACTTGCTCGAATTGGATCCTTTCGATTTAGAAATCGAAAATAGACTACACTTACGAAGTTGTTCCAACTTATTAATTGGCACTAACCCTAGATCCTTGCCCTGAGAAATGAATCAATACTTTCTACTCGAGCTACATCACATACTGTTTACACTACAACCCAAGAAAAAATGAGGTTTCGAGTGGAACAGAACAAAGGATGTCGAGCCAAGAGCACCTTCATTCCTATATAATAAAAAGGGTGGGTGTAAGAATCCACAACTGATCATGTCCTTCAAGTCGCACGTTGCTTTCTACCACATCGTTTCAAACGAAGTTTTACCATAACATTCCTCTAGTTTGGAACTGATATGTAATTGATTCAATTAGGGAATCATGAATAGTCATTTGTTCGGTCGTTCCATTGGTTTCTAAAGAAGTCTTAGAAAGAATTCAATTTAATCCTCGATTTTCTTTTTATTGGATGAATGCAATATTTTTATTTTATTTATTAATTTCGAAATATTAGGAAGAAAAAAGTTCTTTGTATTGAATCTACATTGCATCTTCAAGTAACTTGAGAGGATATATTCAACAATCTTAGACTTCTTCGAATATCAAATACTCATAAGAAATCATTCAATTCAAATAGTTATTGAATTGAAAAAAAACCTACCTGGATATCACTATTTGAATAAAGTTTTCCTAAAGATTGCATTTATCATCATAAATAATTCATCTTTGAATTAAACCTCAGTGATTAAAAAAATATAGATAGATAGAAAAAGAAATTTATTTCTTTTTTTCGTGGAGTGAATAAAAAAAAGTTGATGTAAAGGAAGATTTAGGCTCTTTTTCTTTCATTTCATACTGAAAAAGAAAATCATAAAAAAAAGAATTCCCTCTATCAGATAGACTGAACAATTGTCATTGGAATGAATTATGAATATTCAATATAGAATATTTCAAATTAACGGATCCAAAATCTTTTTCAAAAAACCAAAAAACGTTATCACTGAAATAGAACGACAATAATACATTAAGCATTTCCTCATTTTACGCGTAGTTTCTTTGACTGGTGGGGGTTCGTTCAATAATTTTTATTTAAAGCAAGGGGAATAGAATATAGGATGTATGAATTACCCCCCTGTATATATTATTACATATATTTACAATTATATATGCGAACCAAATCAAATACGAAATGAAATACCTAAAAATGAGGTTCAAAGAAAATAGATACGTTATATGTATGTAACTTGATTATTTCTTAATCCAATTTTCCAATTTGTACAAGCACAGCTAGTTAAATTGCTATCTTACATTGTTAATTAATTCTTATTATATGGGACGTAAGGCTTTTCGAAGTAACTAACTTAAACTTCAATATGAATATTCAATATTCAAAGGGGATGGACATACGATGAAAAGCGCATTCAACCTCTTTTGCAACCCCCTTTTTTCTTTATTTCCAATTCTTCGAATCTAGATTCCTAGATCACAACTCGATTCAGTTTCATCTATATGTATCTTAGTTGAATTTAATTTGTGAAAAAATAGGATTTAAAGAAGAATAGAATCATTAAAAATCAGAAACAAGAATCACATAATATCCAATATTTAACTCTTAAAGAGTAGAGAAGGTAGTTCAAAAAGAAAACCTTTCTTTATTGTGATAATAGATATTTCTATCTATGTTTCTATCTATATATAGAATAGGTATTCCCTGGGACGGAAGGATTCGAACCTCCGAATAGCGGGACCAAAACCCGTTGCCTTACCACTTGGCCACGCCCCATTTCAATTTCTATTCAATACTACTAAAGAGTAGTATTGTTTTTGGTTGTTCGTCAATTCCAATCGAAAATAAATATCTATGGACTCTATTGTTCCTAGGGTTTTGACACGTGTAGATATACAATGAAGCTGAATTTATTGATCATTACATATAATTCAATTAAGATATTGTATAAAAGTATGATTTCTTCTATTCTTTTTTGAGAATTGAAGGATTTTTGATTGGGTGAGTTCAAAGAAGGATTTTTTGGTATCCCTTACCTTTTTTTTTTCATTTTTAAGGGATATCAATAACAATAACTCAATCAAAATACAATTATCTCCAAGTCCAAGAAAAAAAAAATGTTTGTTATGCTTAATATCTTTAGTTTGATCTGTATCTGTCTTCATTCCACCCTTTATTCAAGTAGTTTTTTCTTAGCCAAATTGCCTGAGGCCTACGCTTTTTTGAATCCAATCGTAGATTTTATGCCAGTAATACCCCTTCTCTTTTTTCTCTTAGCCTTTGTTTGGCAAGCTGCTGTAAGTTTTCGATGAGATCTTTAATACTGTCCTAGACATGATTTATTCGAAAAAAAAAATGGGAACAATGGATAAGATCGGATAAGTCTTACAGCATGAACATGAACCCTCGATTCAAACAATTCTTAGATAGCTGCAAAAAATCTGACTCCCCTCTTTCCTTTCCTCATTCGGATTCTTTTTCATTTATTGAAAAACCCTTTTAGAGTCATTTCAAAATAGGAAAGATTTTTTTTTATGAAAGACTCGACTCTTATTCCAAATGAATTTATGAAAATTCTTTTTGATTTTTGATTTCGAGAAACCATTTTGTTTATTGGTGTCAAAATAGGATATGGGGTATAAAAATGGAGAATCTATTCTCTTTTTTTAAAAAAAAAAAAAAAAGATCTTGGAGATTGTGTAATGCTTACTCTCAAACTCTTTGTTTATACAGTAGTGATATTTTTTGTTTCTCTCTTCATCTTTGGATTCCTATCTAATGATCCAGGACGTAATCCTGGACGTGAAGAATAAAAAGGCCTTTCTTTTTACTTGCTTAATTTTTCAATGTTCTTACTTAGGATTTTCTCTATTTTACTTAGGATTTTATCTATTGTACATCCTTATTTATTATATGAAATAAAAAAAAAACAAAAACAAAGGAAAGGTTTTGAAAAAATAAATAAATAAAATAACAAGTCATCAACGGAAACGGAAAGAGAGGGATTCGAACCCTCGGTACGAAAAACTCGTACAACGGATTAGCAATCCGACGCTTTAGTCCACTCAGCCATCTCTCCCAATTGAAAAAGGATAATTACTATCTTACATTACACAAAAAGTAAGGCTTGAAAAAAAGCCTTTCTTTTCTTTATCTCTCTTTATTTTTTTTACTCTATTAATATATACAACTTTAATATATACTACTTTTATAAGCAATCCCATTTAGATAAAGAAAAGGTTCTAAAGAGATATTTCGAATAAAAAAAAAATAAAAAAGCAAGAATACCTCTTCTTCCGAAAGAGCTTTTTTTCTTTTCACGGCCTGGCCTGGTCAGTACCTAGCCGGGCCATTTTTTGTTCCATTCCAAATCATAGATATAGATAAAATGATTTGTTTGAAAACAAAAATGCTTATTATTGATTATTGAAACAACAATCAGAAGAAGGGATCTTTCCATTCCTCTGATATGGAATTTGATTCTATAGAATCAAAGTGTCATTTTTTATTATTATTATTCTTTCTTTTCTTATTTTTTTTCCTTTACTGGAAAAAAAGAAAAAAAAAATAAGGAACTGTGGATTGTTGTGCAATGCATTCTTATGTCATAACATAAATAGTTTTATCGAGCCCTATCTGTTCTGTCAAAAATCCTCCAGCAAAAGAAAGAACTTGTTCTTTCTTTATTTAAATTTTGAATTAGGAGTGCTCTTTTACTAATCTGATTAGGTTTACTGACAAAACCAAAACAAACACGTCAATGCTATAATTTTCATCATTATTTTGTTTTGGATCCTATCTTGATTACGTCCGATTACCTTTTTTTGTTCGACAAAAGTTTCATTTATATACAATAATCGCATTGTAGCGGGTATAGTTTAGTGGTAAAAGTGTGATTCGTTTTATTAATCCCTTTTATAGTTAAGGGATCCCTCGGTTTGATTTGATTCATATTCCGAAGAAAAACTTTTTTTCTTAAAAGGATTTAATCCTTTACCTCTCAACGAAGGATTCGAGGAAAAATATACATTCTCGTGATTTGTATCCAAGGGTCAATTAAAAATGGAAAATTGGATTATTTAATTGCGAAACATAATTTTT